AGTAATGAGACTCCCCTAATTGAGGAGTCTCATTATCTCAATTGAGCTAACGCACAATCATTTCACCTTTTTATTTTTAATTGGAACTCTCGGTGGTTCCCGAAAAAAGATAGCGAAAAAAACAATCCCTAGAGTAGAGACTAAGAGGAATGTATAAACCAATGCTTCCATAGATTCGATCGTGGTTTACAATTATAGCTTCCACATCTGTTCATTTGGGGGGATCATTTCCCAGATAAAGAAAGGGAAAGAGTCAAAGGTGATCCAAAAATCATGGTTTCTCTGCTACCCTGTATTAACTCCAAAAAATCAAATAAAGGAGAAAAAACCAAAGCAATGTTGTATCAGACTACCTGTCTCCTTGTAGTTGGATCTCCAAGTTTTTGGAATGCTCCAAATTCCACTTGAGCATCCAAATCTGGGTCAATGCCGGCAAAAACATCTCTGAACAAAGTTCTCGCACCGTGCCAAATGTGCCCGAAAAAGAAAAGCAAAGCAAATGAAGCATGGCCAAAAGTAAACCAACCCCTGGGGCTACTACGAAAAACACCATCCGATTTCAAAGTAGCACGATCTAATTCAAAAATTTCACCCAATTGAGCGCGTCTAGCGTATTTTTTCACAGTAGCAGGATCGCTATAACTGACTCCATTGAGTTCACCACCAAAGAACTCAACAGTTACGCCGACTTGTTCAACACTATACTTCGACTCTGCCCTTCGAAAAGGAACGTCGGCTCTCACAATTCCGTCTCCGTCTACCAAAACGACTGGAAATGTTTCAAAAAAGGTAGGCATACGGCGTACAAAAAGCTCGCGGCCTTCTTTCTCTCTAAAGATAGGATGTCCTAACCATCCAACCGCTATTCCATCCCCATTGTCCATTGAGCCCGCTCTGAATAATCCCCCTTTAGCTGGATTATTTCCGATGTAATCATAAAAAGCTAATTTTTCTGGAATTTTAGACCAAGCTTCTGAGAAACTCTGATTTTCGGCTAGGTTGGCGCCAACTCTTCGATATATTTCTTGCTGGAAGTATCCTTGATCCCATTGATACCGGGTGGGACCAAATAATTCGATCGGGGTCGTTGCGGAACCATACCACATAGTTCCAGCAACAACAAAAGCTGCAAAAAAGACAGCAGCGATACTACTGGAAAGTACAGTTTCAATATTACCCATACGTAATCCTTTGTATAAACGTTGGGGCGGACGGACACTTAGATGGAATAAGCCCGCCAATATACCCAATGTCCCTGCTGCAATATGATGAGAGGCTATTCCTCCTGGAATAAAAGGATCAAAACCGTCGACACCCCACGCAGGATTTATAGATTGGACTTTTCCCGTGAGTCCATACGGATCGGACACCCATATTCCAGGACCATACAAACCTGTTACATGAAATGCGCCAAACCCAAAGCAAGCTAGTCCTGAGAGAAATAAATGAATTCCAAAAATCTTGGGCAAATCCAAAGACGGTTTTCCTGTACGCTCATCACAGAATATTTCTAGATCCCAATACACCCAATGCCAAATAGCTGCCAAGAAGCACAAGCCAGAAAATACAATATGTGCCCCGGCCACACCTTCGTAACTCCAAATACCCGGATTCGTTATAGTGCCTCCTGCGATACTCCAACCCCCCCACGAATTGGTTATTCCTAAACGAGTCATGAATGGGATAACGAACATACCCTGTCTCCACATCGGATCAAGAACGGGATCAGAGGGATCAAAAACTGCTAATTCGTATAAGGCCATCGACCCGGCCCAACCCGAAACTAGCGCAGTATGCATTATATGGACAGAAAGCAAGCGACCGGGATCATTCAATACGACAGTATGAACACGATACCAAGGCAAACCCATGGAAAGACCTCTTTCTCAAAGAAAAATAGACACTATGTAACTTTCTCGCATTGGGAGCTAGGGACTTCCCCCTTTCAATGGATTATCTCGGAGCAGGGGTCAATTCAATATTGATTCCATTCCCTTGGGAATAACCGACCCATTCTGTTTGTAGGAACAAATAGAAACAGATCTATTCTATACCCGATAAGTATCAATCCGCAATGCAGCATTGGTTTGGTTCTATTTTCTACGGGCCAATGCTTGGTTTTATTCTATGAACTTTTCAATCTATGGAAAAAAGAAAAATCCGAGGCAATAATCTGACAACAAGAAAAGGCGTTTTGATTACGCTTTCACATAAACGTGAAGAGACAAGTTATCAAACTTTTTGATAATGCCCGTTGGTATTCCAAAAGTCGCTTTTTTGATGTCTGAACCCAAAGAAGAAGACAAAGAAGAAAAAAAAGATCCGACAACATGGGTGGACCTCTAGTGTGACTTGGCATCCATAATGGGTCCTATGGGATTTCCCCATGCTCTTCCCCGATCAAGATATTCTCTCTTTCCCCCCCAACAAAAAGGTTGAGTGACTGATCAAGAATTGAAAGTTTGAACTCAAAGCCAATAATTTCAATTGGGAGATTAACATTTATATTGTCAATTCTATTTTTAATTAGAATGGAATAATTTATGGTTGGCTTATTTAGACCACTAAAATGAAGGATCTAGGCTCTGCTCATAAAATACCCAATTGGTCAAATAGGAATATGTAAAATTCCCTTTTGTATCATAACATAAAAGATTCCTATTGATACCTAAAAGATTCCTATTGATTAGAGAAAACCTCCAAATATATTGATCTTAGATCTCTATCCCAATCGAGGTCGGGTAGGTCGATCTTTACCCGGAGTAGATCCTAAACCTAAAAGAATAGAAGAAGCCCATTCAGTAACAAGAAAATGACACCATAATTGAAAATCGAATTTGGAGTTCGATGAAATAAAACAAAACCTCAATGCAAAGTAAATTCGACAAGTTTCAAGTTTCATGAATTCTTTTTTTTTGGGGGGGGGGGAGTGCGCCAAAACTTATCTTTCTTGAAAAATAGAAGAAAAAAGTACGCTCGTTAGGAGTTTGAAAAAGCCTTCTATGAAACAATGAAAAGGGCTGGAATTTACACATTGCAATTTGTTGAATTCTATGCACTAAAACCATGCGTGTATGATTCCTAAGGAATTCTATTTTTTCCTAATCAACCGACTTCATCGAGACAGATGCATTTTTTTATCCCAAAAGCTTGACCCAGAGATCACGAATACCGTTTCGGGTCTCATGATATATCTCAGTATAGAGAAGAAGGAGGAGAATCAGCTTCTGTTTATAAACTGTAGAGGTGGATTGGTAAACTGCGGAATCACTCTCTTTGATCTGATACAATGGGTGGGACCCAAGGTCTATACACTAATCATGGGGATGGCCTATTCAATGGGCTCTTTCGTCGCGACCGCAGGAGAAATGGGTGAACGTATAGCATTGCCTCACGCTTCGGGTCGTGCCAATGCATTTTGATTTCTTATTTGAGAGAAAAAAGAAGACTATGCCTTCACTATATGGAATATGAATCAAATAATAAATAATAATAGCATGGCACTTCGAGTTTGAGAGGCGCAATTATTGTTTTTTCATACGATGAGATTCTGTATCGAGAGAGTGGTATGAAACAAAAAGCATTTCAGATTGGATCTTATCTATCAGGGATCCATTTCCGCGTCACAAACTTTTTTGTTTTCATACCCTAAGTCCCTTTCCACTATTTAGTGTATGAGAGATTTTGAAAATGAAAAAAAAAATACGATCATTTTTCCTTAGTTGATCAAATAAAAAATACACTTTGGGATTGCCGAATCGCAAACGAGAAAAATAGATAAAGCACCGGAGCCATCATAGTACTATCCTAGTATTAATTATTAATATTTTAAAATTCTCTCGAAGGGAAGGGTGGTAACTGGATCATTGAACGGTCCTAGGGTCTTAGAAATCCTATTTTTATCTTTCTTTATTCAGCAGAAGTGAAATGAAAAAAACCGAATTCCATAGTAGAGCCGTATGCAATGCGGAAACGATGCTTGTACGGTTGTTCAACTCTCTCTTTTTGTTCTTCGAACCCATCCGTTACCCTACCTCTTTACTTCGCCAAATCGTGCGAAATAGAGGAGATGTTATATCATTATCATTCAGGTATTAATACACCAACCTTGGAGTGATTATATAGATCCCGACCTAGGAGATTTGTACAGAGATGGGGATGAATTACTAGAGGCCCACAGGCGAATCGTAGCTGGTTATTGCCAAAGAACAAAACAACCCCGACATGTTATAATTAGGGACATGCATCAGGATTCCTTCATGTCACCAGAGGAGGCCAAACTTTATGGGCTTATTGATTTTATAGGAATTACGGAGTATCTAAACCACTGTCTACACAACATCGGCAATACAGGTTTCAATGCCAACGAACCTATAGAGCTAGTAAAAAAGCCAAAAGAGCTAAATCCAGAAATAGGAAGAAAGCAAAACAAACTTATAGATATAGATCCACTAAACATAAACAAATCTAGAAAGCTATAGCCAAACAAACCTATGGAGCGAAAGCCAGATAGGTTTTTTTTGGATTCAATGATAGGGAGGAGCTATCCCTGGGCGAGGCATACAAGACACTGTTGGGCCACGGGGAAGGGTTGCTCCCCTCTTTTCTTTTAGGGTCCTCTAACCCATCCCTTACCTTTCCCCTTGTACTTCGCTAAATCGTGCGAAGGCATCCTAAGGGATGGGTATAAATGGCACGGTTAGAACCGAACAACCCCAAAGTCAGTTCTATCTAGTTCGTTGGGACCTCGGCCCAGGGATTTTCAAGTGTTCCTCCCCCCACTTCATAGAATTGAGGGGTTGATCTAGGGAGGAACTATCACTGGGCGAAGAGTCCATGCCACCAATTGTTGATTTTGAAAGACAAAAATGGAACCAGGGGCAAATGAACTATAATCTAATTTGTGAGTTTCCCTATTTTTGCTGAGGTAAAATGGGTCAAGTCTCCAATCAAGTCTCCAATTAGAATCATATGGTTAGGATCGATCTAAACCAGCCCATTCTGTATATAATTCAGCATGCCAACTATTAAACAACTTATTAGAAACCCAAGACAGCCAATCAGAACTGTCAAAAAAGCCCGCGCTCTTCGGGGATGTCCTCAGCGTCGAGGAACATGTACTAGGGTGTATGTGCGACTCGTTCAGATCATGAACTGAACCAAAAGAAAGGAGACAATTTTTACAGTATCAAAGATCCGTACCAATGAATAGGATAAAACCAATGAATAAGATAGAGTGGAAGAACTCCAGTCACTGTCTAAAAAAAAAGACCTTTATTGTTGTGTATGAAATTTATGGTTTCCATTGGTATAAATCCGATCACCTCAAGTGAAGATGAGAAGCAATTCCCCATTGGTAGCAAATGGTTATCCATTAAGCGGGGGAAATCTTATTTCAGAAGCATAACAATACTGCTCTTACTCTTGCAAAAACGGACTCACAGGGTCAGCTACCTAACCAACCTTCATAATTAAATGCCGTTACTGTATAGGTAGATCTTATTGTGAAAAGACCTATTACTGGATAATTCATGGGTAGAGCCAAAAAGTGTGAACTATACAAGTTACTAAATAAGGAAGGGGCTCCGGTGTATAGAAAGGACCTCACCGTTTACAAAGTCACCATAGAAACGATGGAACCCACTATTTTTTATTCATTTATATTTCTTACTTAAATTAACTTTGACTAGTTTTTTGATCAATCTCATTTTTTATTTCGAGGTGGAATGCCTGGAAAAAATCGTGGTTGGGAAGGTCATCGTAGCAAAAGCCATTGGAATTTTTTTTTTATACATCGGAAGAATCCGTTTTGTTATTAATAGATAGACCGGGAGGGGGGAAAAAAAGAATGACTGAAAGAAAAGAAAGCAATTAGTTATTCATCAAAGTTTCAGTGGATTCAATGACCAGAATTAAACGAGGATATATAGCTCGGAGACGTAGAACAAAAATGCGTCTATCTGCATCAACTTTTCGAGGGGCCCATGGCAAACTTAGTCGACCTATGAATCAACAGACAACGAGAGCTTTGGGTTCTGCTCATCGGGATCGAAGCAGGAAAAAGAGAGATTTTCGCCGTTTGTGGATCACTCGTATAAATGCAGTAATTCGTGAGATCAAGGTATTCTATGGTTATAGTGTATTTATACACAATCTCTACAAGAAGCACTCGCTTCTTAATCGAAAAATACTAGCGCAAATCGCTATAGCAAATCGAAATTGTCTTTCCATGATTTCCAATTCCATAATTTCCAATGAGATCATGACTTTTGCAAGATTTTTTTGCAGCGAGGGATGAAAAAGAAGTTCCCCGGAGAATGAACTCCGGGAAGGTGGAGTATAAATGAATAGGATAAGGTAGTCAAAATGAACGAGCACGATTCACTAAAAAAAATGCAATATTTCTGCTTTTTCTTCCCCGATTCGGATTCTTTTTGGTTTCTTCCGACGTGACAATCCTTGGGTCCTCTCATTTTTCGAACAAAACATCGACCCTCCCCTAGTTGGGTGAAAGATTGGAATTTTGATTCCTTTTATTCCATTGTGTTTGATTCCTTTTAGTCCATTGTGGCTGTAGGCCTGTTTTTTTTCTGGTTCTAGGACCTTTTTTTTGATTTTTCGCCCTAGGGGTTGACTTGGGTCTTGTTCTTTCAAATGGTTTCTCTTTTTTATTAGTATAAAGAAAAGGTAACAAAGCTAAAATGCGAGCTTGTTTTATAGCAAGCGTAATTAATCGTTGTTGTTTCAAGGTCAATCGATTCACTCGTCGAGATAATATTTTTCCGTCGTCACTAATAAATCGACTAATTAAACTCAAGTTTCTATAATCAATTCGATCCCCCGATCCAATTGGGGGCAAACGCCTACGAAAAGATTGCTTGGATTTTCGAAAGGGTTTCTGGGATTTCAGCAAGGGTCGCTTAGATTTCAGAAAGGGTTTCTTGGATTTCAGAAAGGGTCGCTTGGATTTATCCATGGTATTTAGTCCTTATCTCTAAAATCCTATTTCTGAATTCGAATTTGGGATACGACCGAAATAGGATTTGATTTGTTTATATATATATTATGTAATTTGTTCTTGTTACTCGGAAAGCTGGCAGTTCTGTTCGATCTATTTCTTTATTTCCCCATGAATTGTATGCTTGTAACAATAGGGGCAGAATTTTCTCAATTCCAATCGATTAGGTGTCTTGTGTCGATTCTTTTGAGTAATATATCTGGAAATGCCCGGCGATTCCTTAGTACCACTGTTTCGCACACAACTAGTACATTCCAAAATAACTCTGACTCTGACATCTTTATCCTTGGCCATGAACCTCCTTTGCATTTTGGATTCACTCAACTCTTCCATTTTCAATGCGAAACGAAGAAAAAAAGGAAAAAAATAGAAGTGGCTAACCCGAAATCCGATTAGGAACGACTTCGTTGCAATCAATAGCGTAATATTAAGAAGTAATACAATGATTTTTAACTCTCAATTATTTTCGAATCCCAATAGAGTATTTCAGTTAAGTATCTTGTATGATTTTGGTACACTAGACCCATTATTTCTATTTTCGTACTCCCTCTATGAATTCGAGCCTAATCGCGAGTTTCGCCGAGGTTGGATCCACTTTGATTCTTTTTCTGTCCTCCTTTCTTTATCCTCAAAAAAAAGAAAACAAAGAAAGAGAGAAAGGAAGAGGGATTAGTCCCAAAGAATTTATTGTATCGCTAATCTTCTTCATCCCTTCCCATGTCAATAACTAGAATGAAAAAAGGGGAATGTCAACGCATCCGGGAAGAAACGATTGATCTCTATCAATAGACCTGCTAAAGACCCGAACCATAAAGTACTTAGCACAGGGGCCGCGGAGAGATATGTTTTTAGATCGCGCATTGAAAATTATTCTTCTTTATTGGAATACATATATGATCAGATGCATAGGTCGTTAAGGATCTCTTGTATTTTAGTTGTACGCGGAATCTCTAACAAAAACTGAAATATACCACGCCCTAATCAATGGCAATAACACTACAATTTCCCTTTCCTTAAAACGAAAAAAGGGCGTCCCACTCTTCCTGAGTATTGTGTTACTGATAAGTATTCTTATACGTGAGGTTTCATATCTATCTTTCCTATCTATCTATCGAATATAATTCTTTTATTTTAGTATTAATATACATATAATTCTTTCTATTTATAAAATTTGATAGGTTCCACGTGGTCTATGAGACCAAAAAGAAGAAATGACAAGATAGATTGTCTCTCAATGAGGAAATAATGATGTGGAAAACAAGACAGAGATTCTATACAATGACACTATATACCAATTGAAAGGGATGTAGCGCAGCTTGGTAGCGCGTTTGTTTTGGGTACAAAATGTCACGGGTTCAAATCCTGTCATCCCTAGCTATTCTTTCTCCTATGGGCAGTAACGAGAGGTCCGTTGAGATCGATTGAATTTGGAGAGTCTTTCCGTTTATGATACTATATGTATATATAATAGAATAATACGGTCTGGGGAGGTACAAAGGAGGTACAAAAAAATCCTTTTCTTTGCGGTCTTATCGATGGTGATAAGAAAGCGCTCTTAGTTCAGTTCGGTAGAACGTGGGTCTCCAAAACCCGATGTCGTGGGTTCAAATCCTACAGAGCGCGATTCCGTTCTTCTTAGGCCGAATTCGACTACTCCTTTTTTGAGTCCGCAGGAGGTCAATCAAAAAACGAGATGTTAATGTTACTTAATCAAAGGTCCAATTGATCGCTGCGTCTGTATTGTAAATATGCAGTTACGAATAATCCAGCCAAAGTAATCGGAATTAGACCTAACACGATTCCAAATAGTAAAACTTCAATCATTTCGATTTATTTGAAAAGGGAAAAAGAGAGAGGGAATATCTATCCTTAAATATTCATCCGAATTGACCACGAATCTCATCAAGCAAGAATTGACAAGTACTGCGGAAAGGCACTCTAAAATCCGCGGAAACATTTCTTTTTTTATTTATAACAAAATTGTTCATTCAATTCATTTCAAATAAGTCGTATCTTGCTCAGACCAATAAATAGAGCCGGGGTTATAGTTGACGCCACCAATAGAAAGCCGAAATAACTAGTTATAGTAGGCATGAAGGAGCTAAAGGAGATACGTTCTTTTTTTACATATGGTTCTAAAACACTTACCTAAGTTTCCGCTTTTGAAAGATAGGAGGATACGAAAAAATACCAATTGACAAAATCTGTTCCAATTTCAGTTTGATTCATCAGTGATTCTGGGGGGCCTAACAAAGATAGGGCGGGATAAAAAAAGCTGGATCGATCATCTGTGACATCTACCGATTCCCCGATTGCAAATCAACAGATTCATTCAGAAACTTCTGAGTAAAGGACTAGGAATAAGAACTTTGTAAAGGACTAGGAATAAGAACTTTGTCGCGGAATTTCATTCACAAATGAAACGTACTTTGAATTATTGTGGAATAAAATTCGCAAATCGTTTCGATTTTGATCATTTCTTTTTCAACTGTATCAAATCTAGTTTCTCTTTTGGAACGAACGACCTTATAACACCTTATTGCCTGATTCAAGTAAGTAGTAGGTTCTTTAATCACACATAATATCTTGAATGATAAAAAAGTATCATATCACACGGGCGCTCAAAGAAAGAAAATCTTTGCTTTTCTATGTTCTTTTTTGACAACTAGAAGCCTAGTAATTCTATTATCTTTTCTTTTTAGGTTCGACATTTTTTCTTTCCATATTTTGAGGTCCCACCGTTCAAGAAGGAACCCTTAGCCCTAATGAAGCAATGGTTGCATCCGGAATGTGGATTGGTACAACTATTATATTGTTTGTTTTCATTCAGGGTATCCTATACTATTACTGTTATTGTATTACGAATCAATTCCTTCAAATGAAAGGATTCGCACAAAAAACCCTTTTTACTCTAGAACTAAGAGAAGGGTACTTCCAAATTTCGCATCGAATCAAATTATGGGAATACGAGAATCTCTTTCC